GAAGCTGATTCAGTCATTAGTAAAGCCGAAGTCAATGGGGGTACTATCGTGAAAAGGTTAAAACCTCGGGCTCGAGGACGTAGTTATCCGATAAAAAGACCCACCTGTCATATAATTATTGTAGTGAGGGATACCTCTAAAACGAAAACGGACCAGGATATATATTTAGAAACAAAGGATCAATGGAAAGATCCTATAATAGAGAGATATTGGGAGAAAGAGAGAGACAGAGAAAAAAAAGAGAAAGAGGGAGAAGAAAAATATGGGCAAAAAAATAAATCCCCTTGGTTTCCGACTTGGTGGGGAAAACCAAAAGCATAGATCCCTTTGGTTCGCGCAACCAAAAAATTATTCCATAGGTCTCCAGGAAGATGAAAAAATACGAGATTGTATCAAGAATTATGTACAAAAAAATAGGAGAATATCCTCGGGTTTCGAAGGAATTGCACATATAGAGATTCAAAAAAAAATCGATCTGATCCAGGTCATAATCTATATTGGATTTCCAAATTTGTTAATAGAGGGTCGAACACGAGGAATCGAAGAATTACAGATCAATGTACAAAAAGGATTGAATTCTGTGAACCGGAGACTTAACATTGCTATCACAAGAGTTGCAAAACCTTATGGACAACCTAATATTCTTGCAGAATATATAGCTCTACAATTAAAGAATAGAGTTTCCTTTCGAAAGGCAATGAAAAAAGCTATTGAATTAACTGAACAAGCGGATACAAAAGGAATTCAAGTGCAAATTGCAGGACGTATCGACGGAAAAGAAATTGCACGTGTCGAATGGATCAGAGAAGGTAGGGTTCCCCTACAAACCATTCGAGCTAAAATTGATCATTGTTCCTATACAGTTCGAACTATCTATGGGGTATTAGGCATCAAAATTTGGATATTTGTAGACGAGCAATAATGGGCCTTTCCTTGCCATTCTATCCAGTGATAGAACAAAAAACGACAAACTATTCTTTTTCCCTTCAATGAAAAATGAGCAATTCTAATTCTATAGGGTTGAATAAAAATTGGATTGATCATTTGGTAGAATTGCTATGCTTAGTGTGTGACTCGTTGGTTTTTCTTTAGAGTTGGGATTCAAAAAAAAAGGACTGGCCCCTAACTAATAACTATAGAACTTAGAACCAGCTCATTGCTTCGTATTATCGAGATCCAAGGAACCAGTCACTATATGATGTGTCAATCATATAGTTGTAGCAACTGAAATCTTTTTTCCATAAAGGAAAAATCAATCTGATTATGGATTGTGAAGCGAAAATAGAGGGATGTGGGTAAATGGAAGGGCGAGAGAAAGAGAGAAGGAGAATATCAATGGTATATGATTCCAATATGTATGGTCTATTATGAATCATCTCATAAAAGGCAGTGTGATAAAGCATCAATACTGATTCGTCCATAATTAGATGAATACGGTTCATAGGAAAAATACCAATAATAAAGAGCCTCGAGTCAATAGAGACTGAGGAGATTGACTTGGGAACGAACTTGAATTGAGGAGCTCCATTGCAGAGTTCAGGCCTAGCCATTAATGGAGAAGCTATGGGAACGACGGAACCTGTGACTGCAGAAGATTCTATTGAAAACGAATCCTAATGATTCATTGGGTGGGATGGCGGAACCAACCAGGAACCAATTGATTTATTCTGAGAGGCCATGGGTTGACCCTACGAATGAAACAAATAGTGAAAGAGTAAATATTCGCCCGCGAAACCCTTATTGAATTGCAAAATTTTGGCCGATTCGGTAAAGGTCAAGGATTCGTTATAAAAAGAAAGCAAAGGCATTATCTTCTATATATAGAAATATACGTCTAGCTATATATACAAGATATACAGATTCCTACGTGACAGATTCAATATCAATAAATCCCATGATTTAGTGTATTATTCAATAAATACATGTGTATCTGTAATATTATTGAATCGTTTCATTCGCGAGGAGCTGGATGAGAAGAAACTCTCATGTCCGGTTCTGTAGTAGAGATGAGGTTGAGAAACAACCATCAACTATAACCCCAAAAGAACCAGATTCCGTAAACAACATAGAGGAAGAATGAAGGGAATATCTTATCGAGGCAATCATATTTGTTTCGGTAGATATGCTCTTCAGGCACTTGAACCCGCTTGGATCACATCTAGACAAATAGAAGCGGGGCGACGGGCAATGACACGATATGCGCGCCGTGGTGGAAAAATATGGGTCCGTATATTTCCCGACAAACCCGTTACAGTAAGACCTACGGAAACCCGTATGGGTTCGGGGAAGGGATCTCCCGAATATTGGGTATCTGTTGTTAAGCCGGGTCGAATACTTTATGAAATGGGCGGAGTATCGGAAACTGTAGCCAGAGCAGCTATTAAAATAGCTGCGTGCAAAATGCCTATACGAACGCAATTCATTATTTCAGGATAGGGATGTGGAACCAAAGGGGTATTTATGATGAAAAAAACAATCGCGGATTTCTTTATTTCTGGACAGACAATATTTCTTTCTTTTTTCCTTCGACCTTTGCATTGAAAGAACAGATTAAAAAAAAAAATGATATGATTCAACCTCAGACCCATTTGAATGTAGCGGACAACAGCGGGGCTCGAGAATTGATGTGTATTCGAATCATAGGAGCTAGTAATCGCCGGTATGCTCATATTGGTGACGTTATTGTTGCTGTAATAAAAGAAGCAGTGCCCAATATGCCTCTCGAAAGATCAGAAGTGATCAGAGCTGTAATTGTACGTACATGTAAAGAACTCAGACGTGACAACGGTATGATAATACGATATGATGACAATGCAGCAGTTGTCATTGATCAAGAAGGAAATCCAAAAGGAACTCGGGTTTTTGGAGCGATCGCTCGAGAATTGAGACAGTTGAATTTCACTAAAATAGTCTCATTAGCTCCTGAGGTATTATAAATACTAGTAGATGAGACCATGATATAGTAGGGTATCTGAAATGGATCAATTAGTAGATTGTGTTTCACGCATATACTTTTAATAATTCATAAATAAAGAATCCAAAATTCACATAAAAAAAAAAAACGGAACATGTTGATTATATCAAAATTAGGAGGCACCAATAATTATAGTTCGTCATGGGTAGGGACACTATTGCCGATATATTAACTTCTATAAGAAATGCCGACATGGATAAAAAAGGAACGGTTCGAATAGCATCTACTAATATGACCGAAAGCGTTGTTAAAATACTTCTACGAGAAGGTTTTATTGAAAACGTTAGGAAACATCGGGAAAACAACAAATATTTCTTGGTTTCAACCCTGCGACATAGAAGAAATAGGAAAGGAACATATAGAAATATTTTAAAGCGTATCAGCCGACCCGGTCTACGAATCTATTCCAACTATCAACGAATTCCTAGGATTTTAGGTGGAATGGGGATTGTAATTCTTTCTACTTCTAGAGGTATAATGACAGATCGAGAAGCTCGACTAGAAGGAATTGGAGGAGAAGTTTTGTGTTATATATGGTGATCCTTCTGGTATCCGAAGTTGATCCGTAACTTCCTATTTGTGAAAAAGGAGAGGAAAGACGGGTTGTTTAATATCACTCCTCCTCCATTAGTTGATACTTCAAGGGGGTTACCTGGAATGAAAGAACAAAAATTGATTCATGAAGGTTTAATTACTGAATCACTTCCCAATGGTATGTTCCGGGTTCGTTTAGATAATGAAGATCTGATTCTAGGTTATGTTTCGGGGAGGATCCGACGAAGTTTTATACGGATACTACCAGGAGATAGAGTAAAAATCGAAGTAAGTCGTTATGATTCAACCAGGGGACGTATAATTTATAGACTTCGCAACAAAGATTCAAACGATTAGGTGTAGGTGGCTTTTTAAACATTCCTTTCGTGGGAATACAATTCGAGGTTCAAAATTTCAAGAGACTTATTTTCTTCCAAGGAGTAGATTCGGAATTAAGGTAAGGAATAACAAATATGAAAATAAGGGCCTCTGTTCGTAAAATTTGTGAAAAATGTCGACTGATCCGTAGGCGGGGACGAATTATAGTAATTTGTTTCAATCCGAGACATAAACAGAGACAAGGGTAATCTTTCTAAAAAGAAAAAGGGATTTTCTAAAGGACCCGATGGACAAATAAAGGATCTGTTTTGATATGAAATGGATATATCCGTATATCTCTGACTCATATTTATGAGATGATAAAATATGACAAAACCTATACCAAGAGTTGGTTCACGTAGGAATGGGCGTATTGGTTCACGTAAGAGTGGGCGTAGAATACCAAAAGGAGTTATTCATGTTCAAGCGAGTTTCAACAATACCATTGTGACTGTTACAGATGTACTAGGTCAGGTGGTTTCTTGGTCCTCCGCTGGTACTTGTGGATTCAGAGGCACAAGAAGAGGGACACCATTTGCTGCTCAAACCGCAGCAGGAAATGCTATTCGTACAGTAGTGGATCAGGGTATGCAACGAGCAGAAGTCATGATAAAGGGTCCTGGTCTCGGAAGAGATGCAGCATTACGAGCTATTCGTAGAAGTGGTATACTATTAAGTTTCGTACGTGACGTAACCCCTATGCCACATAATGGATGTAGACCTCCTAAAAAAAGACGTGTGTAGAAATAAGAATTGAACGGATTTCAAGAGAAATAAATGATTCAATGATCTGAAAAAAGAATAATATTATTATGGTTCGAGAGGAAGTAGCAGTATCCACTCGGACACTACAGTGGAAGTGTGTTGAATCAAGAACAGACAGTAAGCGTCTTTATTATGGCCGTTTCATTTTGGCCCCGCTTATGAAAGGCCAAGCAGATACGATAGGTATCGCGATGCGAAGGGCTTTACTTGGAGAAATAGAAGGAACATGTATCACACGTGCAAAATCTGAAAAGGTACCACATGAATATTCTACGATAGTCGGTATTGAAGAATCAGTACATGCAATTTTAATGAATTTGAAAGAAATTGTATTGAGAAGTCATCTGTA